TAGGTGTAAAAAAGGAAAGAGATCGAAAAGATCTTTTTCCTAAAGTTCTCTTTCGTCCACTTAATATCATACCTCTCCTCAACCAATATTCGATTTCTATCTCATTATTCAATAGTTCAAGTTCAATATTCAAATAAAAAAAGAATTATAATATTCAATATGAATGCCTGTATTTAGGACGTGTGATTAAATATTAAATAAAAGAATTAAATATAAAATAAAAAAAGGGTGAAGAATTCCTGTTTTATTCAACGATTGACCAAACGAAAATAGTAATACAATAAATAACAAATTGTATGAACTTAGATCAATCAAATAATAATATTTCTATGCAATGATTTGGACTAACCAATTTGTCCATTTAGATTGGATACATTGGAATAATGATAAAGAAAAAAAAAAAAAGAATTTACACAAAAACCTAATTCATAAAAAATGGGTTGGTTTGGAGAGGGTAGGTATATGTAATTGAATGGCTATAAACTATAAATAAGTCAACTCTTGTAGATATTTCGATAATTGATTGAATCTAAGATGAATGCTTGGTTTACGTTATGGAAGAAAGACACGTATATGTGATATTAGATATTGCTGATTCTATATGAACTAAAGAGATATTTTATTTGCCACCCGCCTCCTATGAATTTTGGCAGGGATTCTAATAACAATAGAAGCCCTTCCCTTTCCGTCTCCTTGTGACTGTGAATTGACTAAATAAATAGATGAAATTCAGAAAAGGGTGGACGAAAATAAGAGTTCGGAACCAAGAAATGGAAGATCGAAAGTCGTCTGGATTCACAAAGACTCTGTGGATAGAAACAGAAACTAAAAAAAATAGCTTGAATTATGCACTAATACTATTACTTCATAATTTAACTCGAAGTTCTTAGTTACTTCGAAATGCTAGCGACGGAATTATTAAGTCATAATTCGTTGGTTGATTGTATCATTAACCATTTCTTTTTTTGGTACGAGGGAACTTATCATGAATCCACTGATTTCTGCCGCTTCCGTTATTGCTGCTGGGTTGGCTGTAGGGCTTGCTTCTATTGGGCCCGGAGTTGGGCAAGGGACTGCTGCCGGTCAAGCTGTAGAGGGTATCGCGAGACAGCCTGAGGCAGAGGGAAAAATACGAGGTACTCTATTGCTTAGTCTAGCTTTTATGGAAGCTTTAACAATTTATGGACTGGTTGTAGCATTAGCGCTTTTGTTTGCGAATCCTTTTGTTTAATATGAAAAATCCATATTTTATTGCCTTGAACTAATTATTTCCTTTTTCTAATTCTATTAAGATTTCACTCCTACACTTACTTATTCGTTGACAAAATAACCTGTGGGAAGGTTTGATTTGTGGATGAGAGATTAGTATACCCATTCCCTTTCATCCTTCCCCTTCGGATCGGAGTCCAGGGGAAACTAAGGATTGCCACAAGGGGGATAGTTCACATAAATCAAATACTATTTTTAATTTAAAATAGGAAATAAATAAAAAAGAGGGGCGAAGTGATACAAAAAGAACTCTATTCGATTTTTTAGTCTATCTATTTAGTCTATAGGAGATCATATGAAAAATGTAACCGATTCTTTCGTTTCTTTGGGCTATTGGCCATCTGCCGGGAGTTTCGGGTTTAATACCGATATTTTTTCAACAAATCTAATAAATCTAAGTGTAGTGCTTGGTGTATTGATCTTTTTTGGAAAGGGAGTGTGTGCGGGTTGTTTATTTCAAGAATATGTTGGATCCACCCAGCTGTACCTTTTTCGTTATAACTAGAAAGGTGCACGATCTCACGAATGACTTCGGAATAAATTAAGAGATTATGGATAAGAACCATAGCATTTCGTGATTCATTGGTAATTTTTTTTTGATTCTCTATCAACCAATAATGTGTGGCCATTAATATGAATATGGTTAAAGCAAACTGTTTGAAGTCTAGACGCGGCGCGGTACTCTTTCACCCTCTATGTTAATATGGAGATGGTTCAAAATGAATATTTTATGGATAGAGAACACTCCTATTCATAAATCATAAAATGGTTTTGAACCGTTATTGTTATTGTAAAAATGGGTATTTCCCCCTTTTATCCAATGCTGAATCGACGACCTATGTAGAAGTAAGAAGAGTTTTTTGGATTTGAAGAAAAAAAAGAAACAACTTTGTTGACAATTACATATTTTTGTCAGAAGAGTCCTCTGAATATTTTGATTTGGCATTTGTTTATATATTTTTTTGCATATGAAAATATGAACAAACAAAGAAGAGAGGATAGGCTCATTACATTTATAAATATAAAAAGATATTAGAATTTTTCTTAAGTAATTGAGTAGGAGAGCCAAATGAGTCGAAAGATTCATGTTTGGTTCGGGAAGGGATTATGGAAGCTTTGGAATAAATGTAAAGATAATCCACTTTCATTAAGCGATTTATTAGATAATAGAAAACGGAGAATTTTGAATACTATTAGAAACTCAGAAGAACTCCGTGGAGGCGCCATTGAA